GAATACATGCCTAAAGTGTATGATCCTTTGTTAAATGGACCATATCGAGGAACAATCAAAAAGGGAGTTTCATCTTCAATCATAAACAATACTTTGCTAGAAAATTGGAAAGAGAAAGTTAGACTAAATAGGATTTATACTATCTTTCTTCCGAATACTGATTACCAAGAATTTGAACAACAAGCGTATACGGTTGATAAAAAACCATTATCAACAGAAATTGACGAGTTCTTAACTTTAATCAATGAATTTGGTAACGAAGGTAACGAACCAAAATCGAGTTTCAATTTGAAAGGCCTTTCCTTATTTTCAGACCAAGACCAGGAAAGAGCGAATTCAGAAAAAAGAACGAGATTTGTAAAATTTGTATTCAATGCAATTGATCCTAATGAGATAAAATTGGGAAAAAGGTCGATTAGAATAAAAGAAATCAGTAAAAAAGTATCTCGCTGGTCACATAAATTAATCACCGAATTGGACCAACAAATAGGTAAATTTAAAGATCGCATATCAATGGATCATCAACTTCGTTTAAGAAAATCCAAACGTATAGTTATTTTTACTGACAAGAACAATGACAAGAACAACAACAACAACGCGACTGCCGATCCTGAGGAGGAACTGGTTTTTATAAGCTATTCGCAACAATCAGATTTTCGGCGTGGTATAATTAAAGGCTCTATGCGTGCTCAAAGGCGCAAAACATTTATTTCGAAACTATTTCAAACAACTGTACATTCCCCCCTTTTTCTCGACAGAATAACCCCCCTTCGTCTTTTTTCTTTTGATATCTCTGAACTAATTAAACCAATTTTTCGAAATTGGACAGGTAAAGAAGGAGAATTCAAGATTTTAGCATCTAGAGAAGAACAAACAAAACGAGAAGAGAAAAAAGAAAAGGACGAAAACGAGAAGAACAAAAAAAAGGAAGAAGCACGGATAGCGATCGCAGAAGCCTGGGATAGCATTATTCTTGCGCAAATAATAAGAGGTTACATGTTAATAACTCAATCAATTCTTCGAAAATATATTATATTACCTTCATTAATAATAGCCAAAAATATCGGACGTATGTTATTCTTGCAACTTCCTGAATGGTCTGAAGATTTTCAGGAATGGAATAGAGAAATGCAGATTAAATGTACTTATAATGGTGTTCAATTATCAGAAACAGAATTTCCCAAAAATTGGTTGAGAGACGGGATTCAAATCAAAATTTTATTTCCTTTTTGTCTGAAACCTTGGCATATATCTAAACTGTACCCCTCCCGCAGAGAGCTAATGAAAAAGAAAAAACAAAAAGATGATTTTTGTTTTTTAACAGTTTGGGGAATGGAAACTGAACTTCCCTTTGGTTCTCCCCGAAAGCGCCCTTCCTTTTTTGAGCCCATTTTTAAAGAACTCGAAAAAAAAATTGCAAAATTCAAAAAGAAATATTTTCTAACTCTAAAAATTTTAAAAAAAAAATTAAATTTAAAAGGAAAAACAAAATTATTTAGAAGAGTTTTCAAAGAAAGCAAAAAATGGCTTATCAAAAGTATTGGATTTCTAAAAAAAATGAAAAAAGAACTTTTCAAAATAACTCTACTTGTATTAGTTAGATTCAAAAAAATATCGGAATCGAATGAAACGGAAAAAGTGAAAGATTATCTAATTAGTAATCAAATAATTAACGAATCATTTAGTCAAATTGAATCTGGAAATTGGCCAAATTCTTCACTGATAGAAACAAAAATGAAGGATTTGACTGATAGAACAAGTACAATAAAAAATCAAATAGAAAGAATTACAAAAGAGAAAAAGAAAGTAACTCCAGAAATAGACATTAAGCCTAATAAAACAAATAATATTAAAAAATTCGAATTGCCAAAAAATTTTTTCCAAATAGTAAAAAACAGAAATACTCGAGTAATATGGAAATTCCATTATTTTCGAAAATTATTCATTCCAAGATTATACATCGATCTAGTTTTATCTACCATTAATATTCCTAGAATTACTACACAACTCTTTCTTGAGTCAACAAACAAATTGATTGAGAAATCCATTTCCAATAATGAAATAAATCAAGAAAAAATTAATAATAAAAATAAAATTAACTTTATCTTTATTTCGACTATAAAAAAGTCACTTTCTAATATTAGTAAGCAAAATTCACATATTTCTTGTGATTTATCCTACTTGTCACAAGCATATGTATTTTACAAATTATCACAAACCCAAGTTATTAATTTGTCTAAATTTAGATCTCTTCTTCAATATAACACAATGTCTTGTTTCCTTAAGACTAAAATAAAGGACTATTTTAGAAGACTAGGAATATTTCATTCAGAATTAAAACATAAGAAACTTCAGAGTTATAGAATCAATCAATGGAAAAACTGGTTAAGATGGGATTATCAATACGATTTATCTCAGATTACATGGTCTAGATTAATGCCAAAAAAATGGCGAACTAGGGTTAATCAAAGTTGTATGACTCCAAATAAAAATAGAAACTTAAACAAATGGAATTCATATGAAAAAGACCAATTAAGTCATTACAAAAAAGAAAATGATTCGGAACTCTATTCATTATCAAACCAAAAAGATAAGTTTAAAAAATGTTATAAATATGATCTTTTAGCATATAAATCGATTAATTATGAAAATAAAAGTGACTCATTTATTTCTAGATTACCCTTTCAAGTAAAGAAGAACTTCGAAATTTCGTATAATTCCAACCCGTCCAAACACAACTTTGTTGATATGCCCGGCAATCTTCATATCAATAATTATCTAAGAAAAGGCAATATTCTAGATATAGAAAGAAATCTCGATAGAAAATATTTTGATTGGAAAATTCTCCATTTTTCTCTTAGACAAAAAGAAGATATTGAGTCCTGGGTTAAGATCGATACCAACAGTAATCCAAATACTCAAATTGGTATTAATAATTATCAAATAATTGAGAAAAAGGGGGTTTTTTATCTTAATCTTACAACTGATCAAAATCCAGAAAAAACTCAAAAAAATTCGAAAAAAGACTTTTTTGATTGGATGGGAATGAATGAAAAAATAGTTAATCGTCCCATATTGGATCTTGAATCTTGGTTCTTCCCAGAATTTTTACTACTTTATAAGGTCTATAAAAAAAAACCGTGGATTATACCAAGCAAATTCCTTCTTTTAAATTGGAATAGAAATGAAAATGTTAGTCAAAATAAAAACCAAAAACAAAACTTTTTTATACCATCAAAAAAAAAAAAAAAGAATCGAATTCAAGAAGCAAAAGAACCCGCAAGTCAAAGAGAGCATGGATCAGGTATAGAAAACAAAGAAAATCTGGGACCTGTTTTCTCAAAACATCAAAACGATCTTGAAAAAGATTACGTGGAATCAGACACAAAAAAGGGTCAAAATAAAAAACAATACAAAAGCAAGACGGAAGCAGAAATGGATTTGTTCTTGAAACGTTATTTGCGTTTTCAATTGAAATGGAGCAATGCTGTGAATCAAAGAATGATCGAAAATATCAAGGTATATTGTCTCCTGCTTCGACTGACCAATCCAAACAAAATTACTATATCGTCAATTCAAAGGAGAGAAATGCGTTTGGATATAATGATGATTCAGGCAAATTTACCTTTTCCAGACTTGATGAAGAAGGGGGTATTGATTATCGAACCTATTCGGTTGTCTGTAAAAAATAATGGAGAATTTCTTATGTATCAAACCATAGGTATTTCATTGGTTCATAAAAGTAAACACCAAACTAATCAAAGATACCGAGAACAAAGATATGTTGCTAAAAAGAATTTTGACGAATTCATTCTGCAACCTCAAACTCAAAGAATAAATACAGAACAAAATCATTTTGATTTGCTTGTTCCTGAAAATATTTTATGGTCTAGATGTCGTAGAGAATTGAGAATTCGAAGTTTTTTTAATTCTTTGAATTGGAATGGTGTCGATAGAAATTCAGTATTTTGCAACCAAACCAATGGAAAAAACTGGAGTCAATTTTTGGATGAAAGGAAACCCTTTTATAAAGATAAAAATGAATTAATTCAATTTAAGTTCTTTCTTTGGCCTAATTATCGATTAGAAGATTTAGCTTGTATGAATCGTTATTGGTTTAATACCAATAATGGTAGCCGTTTCAATATCTTAAGAATACATATGTATCCACGATTGAAAATTAATTGATAGTACTATATACCCTGTCTCGTATAGAGTATCTGAAAGCAAACAAATACACACATGCCTTGTTTTACATCTCATTCGAATCTAATTCGAGTAGACGATACTAAATCAATAAAATAAGGTATCGATTCGATCTAAAAATGAATCAACAGAATCTTTTTCATTTTAGGATTTTAGGTTTCAATTATTCGCTTTTGTGAATGAAAAAAACGTACCTATCACCTTTTTTGATTCCTATCTGAATCAAATTTTAAATTTGATTAATTTATTGGAATTGATAAAATTAGAGGTTCATAAAGAAATTAAGTCTATATAACACGTTCAAATTACTGGCATTATTATTACTGATCAATAAAATTCGAAAAAATCCATATCTGTAAAATAAAGAAAGGGGAAATTCATTTATGGTAAAAAATTCTGTCATTTCAGTTATTTCTCAAGAAGAAAAGAAAGGATCTGTTGAATTTCAAGTATTCAATTTCACCAATAAGATACAGAGACTTACTTCACATTTAGAATTGCACAAAAAAGACTATTTATCTCAGAGAGGTTTGAAGAAAATTTTGGGAAAACGTCAACGACTGCTAGCTTATTTGGCACAAAAAAATAGAGTACGTTATAAAGAATTAATTAATCAATTGGACATTCGAGAGACAAAAACTCGTTAATTTGATTAAATTAATTTGAAGAGTTATTGCATTTTCACTTATATGTTTCGATTAAATTTTGATGAACTTCTTTTCACTTTCAGTAATTCATGGAAGAATGAATCGTTAAAAAACTTATGACTGCACCAACTACAAGAAAAGACCTCATGATAGTCAATATGGGGCCTCAGCACCCATCAATGCACGGTGTTCTTCGACTCATCGTTACTCTAGATGGTGAAGATGTTGTCGACTGCGAACCAATATTGGGTTATTTACATAGAGGGATGGAGAAAATTGCGGAAAACCGAACAATTATACAATATTTGCCTTATGTAACACGTTGGGATTATTTAGCTACTATGTTCACAGAAGCAATAACCGTAAATGGACCCGAACAATTAGGCAATATTCAAGTACCTAAAAGGGCTAGCTATATCAGAGTCATTATGTTGGAGTTGAGTCGGATAGCTTCTCATTTATTATGGCTCGGTCCTTTTATGGCGGATATTGGTGCGCAGACCCCTTTCTTCTATATTTTTCGAGAAAGAGAATTGATATATGACCTATTCGAAGCGGCCACTGGTATGCGAATGATGCATAATTATTTTCGTATTGGAGGAGTGGCTGCTGATCTACCCTATGGCTGGATAGATAAATGTTTGGATTTTTGTGATTATTTTTTAACAGGGGTTGCTGAGTATCAAAAACTTATTACCCGGAATCCTATTTTTTTAGAACGAGTTGAAGGCGTCGGAATTATTGGAAAAGACGAGGCATTAAATTGGGGTTTATCGGGACCAATGCTACGAGCTTCCGGAATAGAATGGGATCTTCGTAAAGTTGATCATTATGAGTCTTACGACGAATTTGATTGGCAGGTTCAATGGCAACGAGAAGGGGATTCATTAGCTCGTTATTTAGTACGAATCAGTGAAATGACAGAATCCATAAAGATTATTCAACAGGCTCTGGAAGGAATTCCAGGAGGGCCTTACGAAAATTTAGAAATCCGACGTTTTGACAGATTAAAAGATCCTGAATGGAATGATTTTGAATATCGGTTTATTAGTAAAAAACCTTCTCCAACTTTTGAATTGTCGAAACAAGAACTTTATGTGAGAGTTGAAGCCCCAAAAGGAGAATTGGGAATTTTTCTGATAGGAGATCAGAGCGTTTTTCCTTGGAGATGGAAAATTCGCCCACCAGGTTTTATCAATTTGCAAATTCTTCCTCAGTTAGTTAAAAGAATGAAATTGGCTGATATTATGACAATACTAGGTAGCATAGATATCATTATGGGAGAAGTTGATCGTTGAAATGATAATTGATACAACAGAAATAGAGACTATCAATTCTTTTTCCAAATTGGAATCCTTAAAAGAAGTCTATGGGATCATATGGATTCTTGTCCCTATTTTGACTCTTGTATTAGGAATCACAATAGGTGTACTAGTAATTGTTTGGTTAGAAAGAGAAATATCTGCAGGAATACAACAACGTATCGGACCTGAATATGCCGGCCCTTTAGGAATTCTTCAAGCTCTAGCAGATGGGACAAAACTACTTTTGAAAGAGAACCTTATTCCAGCTACAGGAGATACTCGTTTATTCAGTATCGGACCATCCATAGCGGTAATATCTATCTTTCTAAGTTATTCAGTAATTCCTTTTGGTGATCACCTTGTTCTAGCCGATCTTAGTATTGGTGTTTTTTTATGGATTGCCATTTCAAGTATTGCTCCCGTTGGACTTCTTATGTCGGGGTATGGATCAAATAATAAATATTCCTTTTTGGGTGGTCTACGGGCAGCTGCTCAATCAATTAGTTATGAAATACCATTAGCTCTATGTGTGTTATCAATATCTCTACGTGTGATTCGGTGAGACCTAAAATTTCTCCAACTTCTTTTCTTTCTAGAAACAAGGATAAAAAGATTTGATTGACTATATATATTTTTCTTCAGCATTTGAGTTGATGAACTAAACCAGATAGTTATATGAGTGAAAGAAAACGGCTTCAAAATTTGCAGTAAAAAATTGAGTCTCATTTCCTATGTACAAGAATCAAATGGTGAAAAAAGTAAACATAAGCAATAGAGATTGTTTACCCCAAGATTCGTGAATTGTCATGATAACTTGAAGCGGGTTCAAAAGATCAACTGTATGGAGGTTTTCTTGTCTATTACCATAGATGGATTTCCACAACAGGAGGTTTTTGAAAGAAAAATCAGTGGATGGTTAGGAAGACTAAGATACACAAAGGATTAATAATTGAGATTATGTAAGTTATCCAAGAGGATTTTTCTGTACATAAAAGGAATTCAAATTGGGGCTTTACATTCGTAGAAATGATCAAGAAGTACTCCCCATGATTCTGATCCAGAGTATGTTCCTATCCACTGAATAAGTAAATAACTATCAAGAACGAAGTAATCTTTTACTTTGGTTAAAGGCCCTTTTTCTGCGAAAGGAGAATAGGAATGAAATAAAATAAATCAAAATAGAAAGAAAAGAATCTAATTGCAAAAGCAAAAAGGAGAGATGTCGTTGTTTTTTTCTTCCTTTTTCTTTTTTTGTTCTTTTTCTTTCCTATAATTCAATTTTCTTTTGATTTCTATTTAGAGAGATCAAATTTTTGTCATGATTCATGAACTAATCAACTCTCTAATTTTTTTCGTAATTGAAAATTCGAGGTTGAAATGTATATGTGATATTGCTATAAAGCACATTTTTTTATTTTATTTAATTATTTTATTTAATGATAAGGTTATTAATCAACAAAGCCAAATGAAAATTCTTAAAAGATGAGATAAATTCAGAAGCACTTATTTATAAATATAAATTTTAAATATAGCAGACAGAATTCCATTGGTCTAATTTGGGACCTTAGGATAGATTTTGACTCTATCTGACAAACATATCAAGATAAAGAATAGGAAAGGGCCCTTAGATTTATTTGTGACCTCTGAGGAGCCGTATGAGGTGAAAATCTCACGTACGGTTCTGTAATAGCGATGGGCACAGTGATGGTATCATCGACTATGATTATCTAACAGTTCAAGTACAGTTGATATAGTGGAAGCGCAGTCAAAATATGGTTTTTGGGGGTGGAATTTGTGGCGTCAACCCATCGGGTTTATCGTTTTTCTAATTTCGTCTCTCGCCGAGTGTGAAAGATTACCTTTTGATTTACCAGAAGCAGAAGAAGAATTAGTAGCAGGGTATCAAACCGAATATTCAGGTATCAAATTTGGTTTATTTTACATTGCTTCATATCTGAATCTACTAGTTTCTTCATTATTTGTAACAGTTCTTTACTTGGGAGGTTGGAATCTTTCTATTCCGTACATATTTGTTCCTGAACTATTTGGCATAAATAAAAGGGGTAAAGTCTTTGGAAGACTAATTGGTATCTTTATCACATTAGCCAAAACTTATTTGTTTTTGTTCATTCCTATTGCAACAAGATGGACTTTACCGAGGCTGAGAATGGACCAACTATTAAATCTTGGGTGGAAATTTCTTTTACCGATTTCTCTAGGTAATCTATTATTGACAACCTCGTTCCAACTTCTTTCACTGTAAAAGACCACAATATCCTAGATTCACGACTTGTCTCAAACAAGAGAAAGAAAACAGCATAAAATCTTTTTTATAGATATTCAACATATGCTCCCTATGATAACGGAATTCCTAAATTATGGTCAACAAACAATACGAGCCGCCAGATACATCGGCCAAGGTTTCATAATTACCCTGTCCCACGCAAATCGTTTACCTGTAACTATTCAATACCCTTACGAAAAATTGATCACATCGGAACGTTTCCGCGGCCGAATACACTTTGAATTTGATAAATGCATTGCTTGTGAAGTATGTGTGCGTGTATGTCCTATAGATTTACCCGTTGTTGATTGGAAGTTGGAAACTGATATTCGAAAGAAACGATTGCTGAATTACAGTATTGATTTTGGAATCTGTATATTTTGTGGTAATTGTGTTGAGTATTGCCCAACAAATTGTTTATCAATGACCGAAGAATATGAACTTTCTACTTATGATCGTCACGAATTGAATTATAATCAAATCGCTTTGGGTCGCTTACCAATGTCAGTAATTGATGATTACACAATTCGAACAATTTCGAATTTACCTCAAATAAACAATGAATAAACCCTTAATTCGATTCAAAAAAATTACGAATTACGAAGGCTTAGTTCGGATCTAAAACAATGATATTTTTGCTTGGGCAATTCAAACTAGTGGTTGCTTAATGAGACTCCTAGCTTAATTTAGATTGAAAACAAAACCGATTTCCATATTATATATTATAATAGTAATGGTTTCAAAGTAGATAAATGATATCAAAAATAGATAGGTTTAAACTACTCTTTCGACGAATAAAGAATGGATAGTGGTGTCCAATAAAATAAAAGCATCTACGTCAATTTATACCCATTAGAATTTCATTCAATTAACAATTTCAAAGTATCATAAAAAATAGAAAAACTGCTTTTTCCTGGTCAGGTCAATAAAGTCATGAAATTCTTCGTTTTTGATTTTTTATAAAAAATGGATTTATCTGAACCAATACATGATTTTCTTTTAGTCTTTCTAGGATCAGGTCTTATATTAGGGGGTCTAGGAGTGGTATTACTTCCCAATCCAATTTATTCGGCCTTTTCCTTGGGATTGGTTCTTGTTTGTACATCGTTAGTCTATATTCTATCTAACTCCTATTTTGTAGCTGCTGCGCAGCTACTTATTTACGTAGGAGCTATAAATGTTTTAATCATTTTTGCTGTGATGTTCATGAATGGCTCAGAATATTACAAGGATTTTCATCTTTGGACCGTAGGAGATGGAATTACTTCGATGGTTTGTATAACTCTTTTTATTTCACTAATTACTACTATTTCAGATACGTCATGGTACGGGATTATTTGGACTACAAGATCAAACCAGATTATAGAGCAAGATTTTCTAAGTAATAGTCAACAAATTGGAATTCATTTATCAACAGATTTTTTTCTCCCATTTGAACTTATTTCAATAATCCTTTTAGTTGCTTTAATAGGTGCAATTGCTGTAGCTCGTCAATAAAAAATTTCTATTAAAACTTGGAATTAAAATAAAATTTTGTTCTGTATTATCACATTAATTTTCCTTCAATTCTATTTGAATTCTAGCTGGATAAATAGAAAGACTTTAGGTCAATCTAGTACCAATATATTTCTTTGTTCCATACTTGTTATATACTAGTCTATTAAATTAGTTGAATTGTTGTTCATATTGAAAGGAGTCGAGATTGATAAGGAGTTGTTTAATGATTCTCGAACATGTACTTGTTTTGAGTGCCTATTTATTTTCTATCGGTATCTATGGATTGATCACAAGTCGAAATATGGTTAGAGCTCTTATGTGTCTTGAACTTATATTGAATGCGGTTAATATAAATTTTGTAACATTTTCTGATTTTTTTGATAATCGTCAATTAAAAGGAGACATTTTCTCAATTTTTGTTATAGCTATTGCAGCCGCTGAAGCAGCCATTGGACTGGCTATTGTTTCATCAATTTACCGTAACAGAAAATCAACTCGTATCAACCAATCAAATTTGTTGAATAATTAATAGTAATCATTTACATTCTAATATTGAGAAATCTATTTTAATTAGCATGTTTACTACGTAAGGTATGATCTTGTTTGCAAAATATAAGAAATCAAAGTATTTTGGCCTCTCTCATATCTCATAAACCAATCCAGAAAGGGGTTGATTAGAAAATTATGATAACTCATTGATTCATCTGGTATCTAAATATATAATTCGTTTCTAAGTTTACTAGATCGAAAATTTAGAACATTAAAAAACGTATAGACCCAATGTCACATTCAGTAAAGATTTATGATACGTGTATAGGATGTACTCAATGTGTCCGAGCCTGTCCCACAGATGTATTAGAAATGATACCTTGGGACGGTTGTAAGGCTAAACAAATTGCTTCTGCTCCACGAACAGAGGACTGTGTTGGTTGTAAGAGATGTGAATCCGCCTGTCCAACGGATTTCTTGAGTGTACGAGTTTATTTATGGCATGAAACAACTCGCAGTATGGGTCTAGCTTATTGATACGTTCGAGAAAACTCTACTTGAATCCATTTAATTTTTTTACCGACAAACCTGTGCTCGAAAATCAAAATATTTTGAGCACGGGTTTTTTTGGTCTAAGTGTATCTTGTCTTTACTACGAATTATTTTCCTTGGTTAACAATAATTGTTGTTTTTCCGATATTTGCGGGTTCTTTAATTTTCTTTCTTCCCCATAAAGGAAATAGGGTAATCCGGTGGTATACCATATGTATATGTATTTTAGAACTCCTTCTAACAACTTATGCATTTTGTTATCATTTCCAATCGGATGATCCATTAATCCAACTAGTAGAGGATTATAAATGGATCGATTTTTTTGATTTCCATTGGAGATTAGGAATAGATGGACTTTCTATAGGACCCATTTTATTAACAGGATTTATCACAACTTTAGCGACTTTAGCGGCTTGGCCAGTTACTCGAGATTCTAGATTATTCCATTTTCTCATGTTAGCAATGTACAGTGGTCAAATTGGATCATTTTCGTCTCGGGACCTTTTACTGTTTTTCATCATGTGGGAGTTAGAATTAATTCCTGTTTATCTACTTCTAGCCATGTGGGGAGGAAAGAAACGTCTGTACTCAGCTACAAAATTTATTTTGTACACGGCAGGGGGTTCTGTTTTTCTCTTAATGGGAGTTTTGGGTGTTGCTTTATATGGTTCTAATGAACCAACATTAAATTTTGAAACATCAGTTAATCAATCATATCCTGTGATTTTAGAAATAATCTTCTATATTGGATTTTTTATTGCTTTTGCTGTCAAATCGCCCATTATCCCCCTACACACATGGTTACCAGATACCCATGGAGAAGCACATTACAGTACTTGTATGCTTCTAGCCGGAATCTTATTAAAAATGGGAGCGTATGGATTAATTCGAATCAATATGGAATTATTACCTCATGCCCATTCTATATTTTCTCCTTGGTTGATGATAATAGGTACAATACAAATAATCTATGCAGCTTCAACATCTCTTGGCCAACGGAATTTAAAAAAACGAATAGCCTATTCCTCTGTCTCTCATATGGGTTTCATAATTATAGGAATTAGTTCTCTAACCGATACGGGACTTAATGGAGCCCTTTTACAAATAATCTCTCATGGATTTATTGGTGCTGCACTTTTTTTCTTGGCGGGAACGACTTATGATCGAATCCGCCTTGTTTATCTTGACGAAATGGGCGGAATTGCTATTCCAATGCCAAAAATGTTCACGATGTTCAGTAGCTTTTCGATGGCTTCCCTTGCATTACCAGGTATGAGTGGTTTTGTTGCCGAATTGATAGTATTTTTTGGAATAATTACCGGCCAAAAATATCTTTTAATTCCAAAACTACTAATTACTTTTGTAATGGCAATTGGAATTATATTAACTCCTATTTATTCATTATCTATGCCACGCCAGATGTTCTATGGATACAAGCTATTTAACGCTCCGAAGGATTCTTTTTTTGATTCTGGACCGCGAGAGTTATTTCTTTCGATCTCCATCTTTTTACCCGTCATAGGTATTGGTATATACCCCGATTTCGTTCTTTCATTAGCAGTTGACAAGGTCGAAGTTATTCTATCTAATTTTTTTTATAAATAATTGGATGACTGAAATAAAAAAACCTATGTTTGTTTTTAAAAACATTCTTAGACAATGAAAAAAGAAGACTTTTTTCTTCTCTTAATTTAAGAATTAAGTAAAAACAATGAAATTGAACTACATATGATAGAAAACCGTGTGAATCATCAATACAATATTTGATTCACACGGCCCGCATGCTGGTTCATACAATGCGTCGCCCGCTCTTGTATTTGTAATAACTTGTCTTGAATTCAATTAAATGTTGATGGAAAAGAACCATAACTATGTAACCCTATTCCTAATAGATTGACCCCAAAATAGCATATCCAAATTATAAGAAAGCCTATAGACGCTACAATTGCAGAATTTGCACCCCGCAAATTTCGATTTGTTCGAGTATGTAAATAAATTGCAAATACGATCCAAGTAATAAATGCCCAAGTTTCTTTTGGGTCCCAATTCCAATATGACCCCCACGCTTCATTAGCCCATACCGCTCCCGAAAGGATTCCTATGGTTAAAAAAGTAAATCCTAAACTAATAACCCGATAACTCCAATAATCCAATTGTTGAATCAATTGGGACCTGTAATAATTTTTAGCAGAAAAAAACGAAGTATTTTCTAAAACATTTTCACCCAAGAAAAATGACTCGTTTAAAAAACCATTGCTCTTATAAATATAAAAAAGCTTTCTGTTTTTGCGAAATGTAATCACTAGAAGTGCTACTGATAATAACGATCCACATAAAAGGGCTGCATAGCCCAATATCATCATACTTACGTGCATTATTAACCACTCCGATTGAAGAGCAGGTACTAATATTCCAGATTGGTGTATTTCAGTTAAAATACCTGAAGTAGCAAAGCCTTGGGTCAAAATAGCACTTGGTCCAGTTATTTTACTAAAAATGAAAACATTTTTTTTGAAATACGGAATTATATGAATAAGGGAGAAACTCCATGAAAGGAAAATTAATGATTCATATAAATCGCTTAGTGGGAAATGTCCTGAAGAAATCCACCGAGTAACTAATAAGCCTGTTATACAGAAAAAAGTCACTATTATGCCCTTTTCTGACGAATCGTATAGTTTTACAATTTCATCGACTAAAAGGGTTATCAAATGAATTGTAATTACAATTGAAACGATCGAAAAGGAAATGTGAGTTAATATATGCTCTAAGGTTAAAAATATCATAAAAAATCTTAAAAAATAAGAGTCCCTTAATTACATAATTCGAAAATAGAAATCGGGAATTGAATTCATTATAAGATCTATTTATCCTTTTTAGAAGACGGTATGCCGCCACTCGGACTCGAACCGAGATGCATTAGCACTGCTTCCTAAGAGCAGCGTGTCTACCAATTTCACCATAGCGGCCTGTCTTGAACTCATAATAGCCTATGAATAAGCAATCGTCGAGATTGAGTAAGCTATTTTAGTTTAGTAATGATTCAAATGGATCAATAACAATAAAAAGTTGTTCAAATAGGAATTTGAGGTTGAAGGTTCATTATTTTCGATTTGAGTTTAGAGTCTTAGTTTTTTTATTTAACCCGGGACTTTCCTATATTTTATGCTTTCCTCGAATTCAACTCTTGTAACTAAACCGTTCTATACTCAAATTAAGGAATAGAGTGCAAAAATTTTTGTTTTCATTGTTTAAGCAGCAATTTCTTATTTTTTTTAGAAATCTAAAATAAAACAAAAAAGGGATTTTGACGACAAAATAGAAAGAAAAGAACCCATTTTGTATCGCTCAAAATTCACAATTAGTCATCCAAAATTTCATTAATCAATTTTCTCTATTCGGTTAAGGGCAAGATATATATATATATGGGGGTCTATATAATAATTCAGCGAAAATAAAAAGTTCGAAAGTTCGACAAAACAAAAAGGTTTCAAAATAGAATCAATTCATTTCAATGAGTTCTTAACTTTCACTAAAGATTTTTATATACGTTCTTCTATAGATATGCAAATATAGAATTTTTTTTTTCATTTTATTCTGCAAATAGGTCGATGGGGAAAATAAAACTCCCCACCTTGGAATAGAAATGATCTTTATTCTTTTGTCAACAAAAAAGTTATTATTCAGTGAATAGTAAATAGGGGATTTCCTAATTCGATTATTTTATATATCAATCAGAAAAGCGAATAGAGTTCCATTACATATGTATTGGTGAGCTAATCAATATCAAATAGGAAGGGGAAATCGTTAAATTATTCAATTATTATCTAATTGAATAATTTAAGAATAATTGAATTATTTTTTTCAAGTTGATTCAAATTATTTTAACGTTTTATTACTTATTTATTTGGGTTTGGCGTACAAAAAAACTTTTTGAATTCCCGGTAGAAAGAGATTTCGCTAACGAAAAAGCCTTTAATGCTATCCAATACCCCTTCTTTTTCCAAATATTTTTACGAAT